AGAAAATCACCCGTTTGATTGAACACGCTGCCAATCAAAATTTACCTCTTATTATAGTGTGTGCTTCTGGGGGGGCGCGCATGCAGGAAGGAAGTTTGAGCTTGATGCAAATGGCTAAAATATCGTCTGCTTTATATGATTATCAATTAAATAAAAAATTATTTTATGTATCAATCCTTACATCTCCGACAACTGGTGGAGTGACAGCTAGTTTTGGTATGTTGGGGGATATCATTATTGCCGAACCCAATGCCTACATTGCATTTGCAGGTAAAAGAGTAATTGAACAAACATTGAATAAAACAGTACCCGAAGGTTCACAAGCAGCTGAATACTTATTCCAGAAGGGTTTATTCGACCTAATTGTACCACGTAATCTTTTAAAAAGCGTTCTGAGTGAGTTATTTAAGCTCCACGCCTTTTTTCCTTTGAATCAAAAGTCAAGCAAAATCAAGTAGAGCACTAAGTTCAATTATTTTTTTTGTGTTTGTAGCAAAAAGTAGTTAGTTTATCGGAATCAAAGTAAATAAGATAATAATGGCCTTTTCTTTGGTGATAGAAGATCGAATTGTAGAAAGAATCAAAACGAAAGTTGAGGATAACTCTTTTTTTGACCTATATTCCTGATTACGAATCAAGAAACCTTTATCACCAAGAGTGAGTTCTTCCTTTCGTGAAATTATTAAAATAAAACGAATTTGGTCTTGTCTTAGGTATATAATTTGAAATTTCAATATAGATAATAGAGTTTTGTATCTTTCTCTATCTACCGAAAAACCATTTTAGCTAAAAATCCATGTTGGGTCGGATTCGAACGAATCCTTCGATAATCGGTAAAAAACTCTTTATCTATTTTTAGAAAATTAGAAGACAAGAACAAAAGACAAAGAAATGAAGAAAAATAATAAAGTTTATTATCATTATCATACATATCTTTCTCATGGAGGAGATGAATAAGTCCATTTATTTAGTTCTACAGTTCTACATTCTTTGCACTTATTCTTATTATACGTACTCAGTTAGATTTAGATATATCGATACTTCGATCTATACTAAGAATTTTAAATTCTTCAAATTCTATTAATAATAAATATTATCTAATTAGAATTCAACTTCTTAATTTAATTATAATTATTACAAGATATCTTTATTTATATAATAACATAATAACAGATACAAATAGTAAATCGAGGTACCCCTTCTATGACAAATTTGAACCTTCCATCTATTTTTGTGCCGTTAGTAGGCCTGGTCTTTCCGGCAATTGCAATGGCTTCTTTATTTCTTCATGTTCAAAAAAACAAGATTGTTTAGATCCGCTGGGACCCAATCTCATCCATTTTTTTTTTGAAAACGTGGACTTGTATCATAACACGGATATCTATTTATTGGAATATAGTATAACATGTGATTTCCACCGAACATAAAGGAAAAAACTCTTATGCCCGCAGAAACATGATATATGGATATATCAATTCTAGCAATTTTCAAATAGATCAGGATCTCTGGATGGCTGAAATGTAGTCGGTGAATCTATATGTATATCGATATGTATAGTGGGATCGTATTAAATAAAGAGTATGTTATTATTTTAGATTTAACCAATTTGATGAATTACTCCTAAAGGTTGACATCAAACTAGTGCTAGTTCACCTCAAACTAGTGCTAGTTGATGAGAGTTACTTCGGAAACAAAAAAGTAAAGTCAAATTTCTCTGGGGTATTATCTCAATTCCAATAAAATGCAATCGAGTAAAGTATGACTTGGCGATCAGACGATATATGGATAGAACTTATAACGGGGTCTCGAAAAATAAGTAATTTCTGCTGGGCCTTGATCCTTTTTTTAGGTTCATTAGGCTTCTTATTAGTTGGAACTTCCAGTTATCTTGGTAGAAATTTGCTATCTTTTTTTCCGCCTCAGCAAATCATTTTTTTTCCACAAGGAATCGTGATGTCTTTCTACGGAATTGCGGGTCTCTTTATTAGCTCTTATTTGTGGTGCACAATTTCCTGGAATGTAGGTAGTGGTTATGATCGATTCGATAGAAAGGAAGGAATAGTCTGTATTTTTCGTTGGGGATTTCCGGGAAAAAATCGTCGCATATTCCTCCGATTCCTTATAAAAGATATTCAGTCCGTTAGAATAGAAGTTAAAGAGGGTATTTATGCTCGTCGTGTTCTTTATATGGACATCCGAGGCCAGGGGTCCATTCCCTTGACCCGTACTGATGAGAATTTGACTCCACGAGAAATTGAACAAAAGGCTGCTGAATTAGCCTATTTCTTGCGTGTACCAATTGAAGTATTTTGATAAATTGAGAATCAGAACGTTCATTCAATTAAAGAAAACGTATATGAAAGAACCATAAAACGAAACTCTTTTTATGGTCTTTATGCGCACGCAATTCAATAACAAATAACAAATCGAAATAATAGATTCATCTCAGACGGCAAACCATTTCGAAAGCAAGAATTTTTTTTAGTTCAATATTTGTTGGAATTGACACTTTAGATCCAGATAGATCGTATCTTGTAAATTTGAAATTCTTTCTTTTGTATTCTTTAATGACCAACAATTGGATTTCTTAATTAAATACTGAGAACTAGCCAATTTATCCTTTGCCAGTCATTTTTTTTTGATCATCCTAATATCTTTCCCTCAATTATTCTATTCCTGACTATGGGTAATCAGTGAAATTTTTTCGAAATATTGGATATTTTGATAGCAAAGGAGTTCTTTCGTCTCAAAATCTGAATAATATTCATTACTTAAAGTGGTTCTTTCGATCATTCATCGAAAGGATACACTTTATTTTTAATTTGACCAATTGAGATATCAGGAAACAATATTCTAAATTTCTTCATTCGAAGTGAATTCTTAGCCTATTTCTGTATTCTTTCTAGATTCAAAGACTAACCACAAAATCACAAAGAAAATAGATTCATAAGTTCGATACCTTGTATAAAACTCATGTGTGTAAGAAGTATTCGATCGCATAGAGTGTACGAATGGGTTGATTAACAATTTACAGACGAAAAAATGGCAAAAAAGAAAGCATTCACTCCTCTTTTCTATCTTGCATCTATAGTATTTTTGACCTGGTGGATTTCTTTCTCAGTTAATAAATGTCTGGAATCTTGGGTTACTAATTGGTGGAATACTGGGCAATCCCAAATTGTCTTGAATAATATTCAAGAAAAGAGTCTTCTAGAAAAATTCAGAGAATTAGAGGAACTCCTCTTCTTGGACGAAATGATCAAGGAATACTCGGAAACACATCTCGAAGAGTTTGGGATAGGAATCCATAAAGAAACGATCCAATTAATCACGATACAAAATGAGAATCGTATGGATACGATTTTGCACTTCTCAACAAATATCATCTGGTTTGGTATTCTAAGCGGGTATTCAATTTTGGGTAAGGAAAAACTTGTTATTCTTAACTCTTGGGCTCAGGAATTCCTATATAACTTAAGTGACACAGCAAAAGCTTTGTGTCTTCTTCTAGTAACTGAGTTTTTTCTCGGATATCATTCACCCCCAGGTTGGGAATTCGCTATACGCTCTATCTATAACGAGGTTGGAGTTGTTGCGAATGAGCAAACTATAACTATTCTTGTTTGCATCCTTCCAGTAATTTTTGATACATGTTTTAAATATTGGCTTTTCCGTTATTTAACTAGTCTGTCTCCGTCAATTTTACTGATTTATGATTCAATAACTGAATGATAATGGATCCATTGATATTAATCTAATCCAATTAGAATGCTTGGTACTTTGTAGTTGTACATAAGCAAAGTATTGAAAATCATATTTACTCTTCCTATTTCTAACCATCGGGAAGATTCATCCTAGATTATTCCAGCAAATAGCAGAATCGTGGCTAGGGAACTATACTAGCGACCTACCCAATTTATTGTAGAAATTTTCGCGATCAATGATTGGACCATGCAAACTAGAAATGCTTTTTCTTGGCTAAAGAAACAGATTACTCGATCTATTTCCGTATCGCTCATGATATATATCTTAACTCGGACGTCCATTTCAAGTGCATATCCCATTTTTGCACAGCAGGGTTATGAAAATCCACGAGAAGCGACTGGGCGTATTGTATGTGCCAATTGCCATTTAGCTAATAAGCCCGTGGAAATTGAGGTTCCACAAGCGGTACTTCCTGATACTGTATTTGAAGCAGTTGTTCGAATTCCTTATGATATGCAACTGAAACAGGTTCTTGCTAATGGTAAAAAAGGGGGGTTGAACGTCGGGGCTGTTCTTATTTTACCGGAGGGGTTTGAATTAGCCCCTCCCGATCGTATTTCTCCTGAGATGAAAGAAAAGATTGGCAATTTGTCTTTTCAGAGCTATCGCCCCAATAAAACAAATATTCTTGTGGTAGGCCCTGTCCCTGGTAAAAAATATAGTGAAATAACCTTCCCTATTCTTTCCCCGGACCCTGCTACTAAGAAGGATGTTCACTTCTTAAAATATCCTATATACGTAGGCGGGAACAGGGGAAGGGGTCAGATTTATCCCGACGGCAACAAGAGTAACAATACAGTTTATAATGCTACAGCAGCAGGTATAGTAAGCAAAATCATACGAAAAGAAAAAGGGGGGTATGAGATAACCATAACGGATGCGTCAGAGGGACGTCAAGTGGTTGATATTATCCCTCCCGGACCAGAACTTCTTGTTTCCGAGGGCGAATCTATCAAATTTGATCAACCATTAACGAGTAATCCTAATGTAGGCGGATTTGGTCAGGGAGATGCAGAAATAGTACTTCAAGATCCATTACGTGTCCAAGGACTTTTGTTCTTCTTGGCATCTGTTATTTTGGCACAAATCTTTTTGGTTCTTAAAAAGAAACAGTTCGAGAAGGTTCAATTGGCCGAAATGAATTTCTAGATTCGCAGATTTATCGATATCAAGTACGTAAAAAGAACCAAATTCTTGTTGGCGATTATTTATGATCAAAAAAATGAAATTATGAA